CGCCCTGTAGTAAGAGGGGTAGTTATGAACGCTGTAGACCATCCCCATGGGGGTGGGGAAGGAAAGGCCCCAATTGGTAGAAAAAAACCCACAACCCCTTGGGGTTATCCTGCCCTTGGCAGAAGAACTAGAAAAAGAAAGAAATATAGTGATAATTTGATTATTCGTCGCCGTAGTAAATAGGAGAGAAAATCTAATTTCTTTCTTCGTCTTTACAAAAAAAGAGGAGTAAGCTATGTCCCCTTCACGAAAAAAAAAAAATGCTTTTGTAGCAAATCATTTATTAAACAAAATTAATAAGATTAACACAAAAACCGAAAAAGAAATAATAAAAACTTGGTCCCGGGCATCTACGATTGTACCCATAATGATCGGACATACGATTGCTATCCATAATGGAAAGGAACATTTACCTATTTATATAAATAATGATATGATCGGCCACAAATTAGGAGAATTTGTACCTACTTTAAATTTTCGAGAACATACAAAAAACGATAATAAATCTCGTCGTTAAGAAGAGTGAAAATATAGAGATGTTTATAATTGATTAGTAGGAGGAGAATTTTTATGGTCATAAAGGAGAACAAAACAGAAGTATACGCTTTAGGTCAACATATCTCTATGTCTGTTCACAAAGCGAGAAGGGTCATTGACCAAATTCGTGGACGTTCTTACGAAGAAACACTTATGATATTAGAACTAATGCCTTATCGAGCATGTTATCCCATTTTTAAAGTAGTTTATTCGGCAGCAGCAAATGCTAGTTCCCTTCTTGGTTCTAACGAAGCGGATTTAGTCATTAGTAAAGCTGAAGTCAACGAGGGTACTACTATGAAGCGACTAAAACTTCGAGCGCGAGGACGTAGTTATCGGATAAAAAAACCGACCTGCCATATAATGATTGTAATGAAAGATATCTCCATAAGTGAATATGAAGAGACATTCTGGTTCAAGCCAGAGAAATTTTTTGAAACAGACTCTAGGCAAGAGTTAAAAAAAACGAAAGGGAAAAATCAGTATAGAACTAGAGAAGAGCACGATATGTATAATAATGGGGGAGCATGGGACAAAAAATAAATCCACTTGGTTTCAGACTTGGTACAACCCAAAGTCATTATTCCCTTTGGTTTGCACAACCAAAAAGGTATTCAGAAAATTTACAAGAAGATGCAAAAATAAGAGATTATATCAAGAATTATATACAAAAAAAGATGAAAATCTACTCCGTTGTCGAAGGAATTACACGTATAGAGATTCAAAAACAAATCGATGTAATCAAAATTAAAATCTATACAGCATCCCCAAAATTATTTAACGAAAAGCGACCGCGAGAAATCGAAGAATTACAGAGAAATTTACAAAAAGAATTTTTTTGTGTGAACCGAAAATTTAACCTTGCTATCATAAGAATTGCAAAGCCTTATAGAAATCCTACTATTCTTGCAGAATTTATCGCCGACCAATTAAAGAAGAGAGTTTCATTTCGAAAAGCAATGAAAAAAGCAATTGAATTAACTGAACAAGCAAATACAAAAGGAATTCGAGTACAAATTGCAGGACGTATTGACGGAAAAGAAATTGCGCGGGTTGAATGGATCCGAGAAGGTAGAGTTCCCCTACAAACCATTCAAGCGAAAATCGATTATTGTTCCTATCCAGTTCGAACTATTTCTGGGATATTAGGCATTAAAATTTGGATATTTATTGATGGAGAATAAGAAACTTTGACTGGACCTTCCCTTCTAGTTGCTAATACGAAAAAACGAACTAAAAAACGAGAAAGCCATTTCTTCTTTTTCTGTTCAATCCAAAACCAAAAAATTTTTTGAATTCGTAATTCTTCCTAATTCTCTCGGGTTTAATAAAAATTCAATTGACTGCTTGATATAATTGCTATGCTTAGTGTGTGACTCGTCGGTTTTTTCGGGTTAGTAAAAAAAAGCCACTGATAGTCGAAACTAATAACTCTAGAAAAATACCCAATTCATCACTTCGCATTATCTGGATCCAAAGAACCGGTCAAGATATGACAGATCAGTCATATCCTTGTAGCAACTGAAACCTTTTTGCCTAAATAAAAACAAAAAATCAGATTCTAAGTTGTGAATCAAAATAGAGAAAAGAAAATAAGGGTGTGGATAAATGGAAGGATGAGAGAAAGAAAGAAAACGACGATTGATGCTATCTAATTCCAATATGGAATATGTAAGGTCTATGAGCCGTCTCATAAAAAGTGCAATGTAAGAAAGCATTAAGACAGATTCATCCATACTAAAATGAATCCGCCCAGAGAACAAAAAAATCAAGAGCTTCGAGTCAATAAAGACTGAGAAGATTGACTCACGCACAACTTTCATTGCGCTCCATTGCAGAATTCAGACCTAAACATTAAGTAAGAAGCGATGAGAACGACGGAACCTGTGGATCTCAAAAATTCGATTGAACACGAATTCTAATGATTCATTGATCTGGATGGCGGAACGGACCCGAGACCAATTCATCTATTCGAAAAAGTTAGAAATTATGGCTACAACCGAAATCGAAATTGAATTAAAAGAGTCAACATTCGCCCGCGAAACCTTTCTTTTCTTGGATTACTAAATTTGGGTCAATTAAAGATGCTAAGGCGGTTAAATTCAAGGAGAAAACAAAAGAAAGATTCATTTTAAGATTCTCAAAACCAATAAAATTATATATATATCTATATTTCATAGAAATAGTTCTTTTAGGTCTTTCACTATACGATAGAAAGAAGATACAAATTACTACCAGATTTGAGATCGATTCGCTGAACTCCATACTTCGATATATTATTTATACTTATGAAATCGATGGATATCGTATGAACTACAAGTCTATCTTAATTCAAATTCTATTCTATCTAAATTTCCTTAAAATTCCCTCTTTTTGAATCTTTTTATTCGCGAGGAGCCGGATGAGAAGAAACTCTCACGTCCGATTCTGGAGTAGAGATGGAATTCAAACCCAACCATCAACTATAACCCCAAAAGAACCAGATTCCGTAAACAACATAGAGGGAGAATGAAGGGAATTTCTTATCGAGGTAATTATATTTGTTTCGGTAAATATGCTCTTCAGGCACTTGAACCCGCTTGGATCACATCTAGACAAATAGAAGCAGGTCGACGGGCAATGACACGAAATGCACGCCGCGGTGGAAAGATATGGGTCCGTATATTTCCAGACAAACCGGTTACAGTCAGAGCCGCAGAAACACGTATGGGTTCGGGTAAAGGATCGCCTGAATATTGGGTAGCTGTTGTTAAACCAGGTCGAATACTTTATGAAATCGGTGGCGTAACAGAAAATATAGCTAGAAGGGCTATTTCAATAGCAGCGTCCAAAATGCCTATACGAACTCAATTCATTCTTTCGGGATAAAATTTGGAAATGTAAAAGAAAAAGGCAAAAGCAAAAAAAATCGCTTTTTGGGATACAAACGAATCGAAGGTGCAGGTTTGGTTTTTTGGACAAACAATATTTCTTTTTTTCTTCGCCCTTTACTTTGCCTAAAAAAAATAATCAAAAAAATGATATGATTCAACCTCAGACCTATTTGAATGTAGCGGATAACAGCGGGGCTCGCAAATTGATGTGTATTCGAATCATAGGAGCTAGCAATCGTCGATATGCTCATATTGGTGACGTTATTGTTGCTGTGATCAAAGAAGCAGTTCCACAAATGTCGCTAGAAAGATCAGAAGTGGTCAGAGCTGTAATTGTACGTACTTGTAAAGAACTCAAACGCGACGACGGTATGATAATACGATATGATGACAATGCCGCAGTTGTCATTGATCAAGAAGGCAATCCAAAAGGCACTCGAGTTTTTGGTGCGATTGCAGAGGAATTGAGACAGTTCAATTTTACCAAAATAGTTTCTTTAGCTCCCGAAGTATTATAAAACGAGACCCTAATCTAGTTCCATGATAATATCATTCCAGAAAGAATATAGTTATGTTTAGGGTAGTTATTTGAAAGAAATCAATTAAGATTCAGTTAGTAGATTGTGTCTCACGCATATACCTTGAAAAATGCATAGTCATAACCAAAGAAAAAACAAGAAAAACATGTTGATTATATCAAAATTGGGAGGGACCAATACTTTAATTCATTATGGCTAAGGATACTATTGCTGACATACTAACCTCGATACGAAATGCTGAGATGAATACAAAAAGAGTGGTTCGAATAGCATTTACGAATCTCAGCGAAAGTCTTGTTAAAATACTTTTACGCGAGGGTTTTATCGAAAACGTGAGAAAACATCGAGAAAACAACAAATCTTTTTTGGTTTTAACCCTACGCTATAGAAGGAATCGGGACGAGCCTTATAGAAATCGAAAAGTTTTAAATTTAAAACGCATCAGTCGACCCGGTCTACGAATCTATTCTAACTATCAACGAATTCCTAGAATTTTAGGCGGGATGGGGATTGTAATTCTTTCTACTTCTCGAGGTCTAATGACAGACCGAGAGGCTCGATTAGAAAGAATAGGTGGAGAATGTTTGTGTTATATATGGTAATACTTCTAATATCCAAATGAAATTCGCAACTTTCTATTTGTGACAAAGAAAGGGGACGGGTTGTCTAATATCGTATCTCATCTACGACCTCATCTTTAAAAACGACATCAGATATGGTTTTAGATCGTCCAGAATAAAAAAGTTGATCCAGAATAAAAGAGGTTTTCGTTTAACTGAAAAACAAAAATCGATTCTGGAAAGTTTAATTAAAGAATCCGTTCTCAACGACATCTTTGGGGTTCATTTAGATAATAATGATCTAATTCTCGGTTCTATTTCGGGAAAGCTACCACTTAGGTTTATTATAATACAACGAGTCTTCAATTAGTCGAATTTTTGACTTTGCGAAAAATAAGAATCAAAAATTTCGGTATTTTTTTTTCAACTTCAACATTTTCACCATTCATTCAATATGATTCGAAATACAAAATTTCAAGAAACTTATTTTC